TTATATATGATCGATTACAAATATCTATGATCTGTCTTCTCTATAAAGGACCTGAAATACCTTGCTTACGTATCATTGGAAAATGCATTAACATAAATACGGCAGTAAGAAGAGGTAATACAAAAGTGTGTAAACTATAAAAACGGGTCAAAGTAGATTGACCCACACTAGCACTTCCACGCAATAACTCTACTAAAGGTGATCCTATTACGGGAATAGCTTCAGGTACGCCTGTCACGATTTTTACTGCCCAATAACCGATTTGGTCCCGGGGTAAGGAATAACCAGTTACACCAAACGATGCAGTCAATACAGCCAGAACCACACCCGTAACCCAAGTCAATTCGCGAGGTTTTTTAAATCCGCCCGTGAGATACACACGAAATACGTGTAGGATCATCATTAGGACCATCATACTTGCTGACCATCGATGAACTGATCGGATTAACCAACCAAAGTTGACTTCAGTCATTATGTATTGAACAGAGGCAAAAGCCTCCGTAACGGTCGGACGATAGTAAAAAGTCATAGCAAAACCCGTAGCTACTTGTACTAAAAAACAAGTAAGTGTGATCCCTCCTAGACAATAAAATATATTGACATGAGGAGGAACATATTTACTAGTTATATCATCTGCAATCGCCTGAATCTCGAGACGCTCCTCGAACCAATCATATACTTTATTGAGATAGGTAAACCAAGGGGACTCCCCCTCTGAGAACCGTATATGAGAATTTAATCTCGTACGGCTCAAGCAGAAACACCCAAATACTGATTACAATGGATATGTAATAGAAAATTTGAAATTTCTTATTTATCCACTTGATTCAATCGTCTCTGAAGATACGAAGGAACCAAAATCCGAACTCTCTTCTTTGTTGTGATGAGAATGCCAAAATATCAAGTTAGCTCATCTGTCTTTATGTTGATCGTTACAGGCCTCTTGAATCTTCTATTCCCCTATTTATTTGTTATTTGATTTGTTGTTTTTGTTTGTGCGTAATGCAGATTGACTATTGTTTACTATTTTTTTTTTTGATAGGAATTCTCTTGTTGAGACCCTATGAATCGATTGAAACCTCAGATTCATACTAGAACCACGATGATTCAATAAAACCCAAAAACTAAGACCAAGGGTTCTATGAGTAAGAACTATTTGATCATCACTTATTCATAGATGTAATGACTAAAAATCCAGAGAAAGATTTGTCCTTCGGTCAAAATAAGCATGATTCTAAAGGAAGAAAAATCGTTCAATTTATCAAATACCTCTTTGTTTGAAAATTTTTTGAAGTCCAGTCACGAGGTCTGAATAGTAGGTATGAATCATAGTTCAAATATTTCTTGATCTATTCCATATATTCCGTGCTCCAGATACTAGGATGAATATCCGACGAGGCAGAACCATCTCTGTCGAGATGACAGACCTATTCTCTGTACTATCAATAGGATCAATTATAACAAGTCGCACACTCATATTCCGGAAATACCGAAACAACGGAATTCCACGGTCAAACTACCAGAATGGACTATAAATCTGAGTCCTAAGTGATTCATTTTTGATTGAAAAGCTAGGGCTTCTGGTTCTTATGGACCTAATTCATTGAAATTCCATCCAGTAAAACGGAAGAATTATAAATCTCTAAAATAATAGATAGGAATATCGCAAATAGAGCCATTGCGACACCCATAAATGGGGTGGTTCCCCACCCAGGAGCCACTTTACCATATTCTGAATTCAATGGTTTCAATAAATCCCCTGTAATAGTTCGTCTTGGCCCAGATCTAGCACTACCCTCAACGGTTTGTGTAGCCATAAATACTATTGCATTGGTTGAGATCTGTTGACTTTGTATACTATTCCGTTGTAAATAAACGATCTTATCGTAGCATAGATCCATCGTGGTCTTGAAATTCTCTAATAATGGAAACAGCAACCTTAGTCGCCATCTCCATATCTGGTTCACTTGTAAGCTTTACAGGGTACGCCTTATATACCGCTTTTGGGCAACCCTCTCAACAACTAAGAGATCCATTCGAGGAACACGGAGACTAATTGAAGTAATGAGTCCCCCATATGGGGGACTCATTACTTCAATTAAGATAATGAAAAATCATTTCATCTTTTTAGTCGGGACCTTAGGCGGTTCTCGAAAAAATATAGCGAAAAAGATTATCCCTAAAGTCGAGACTAAGAGGAATGTATAAACCAATGCTTCCATAGATTCGATCGTTGTTTACAATTATAGCTTCCACACCTGTTCATTTAGGATTATTTCCCAGATAAAGAAAGGACAAGAGCAAAGAAAGGCGATGATTCAAATCAATATTTCTACGGTACCTTATGTCAAATCAAAAAAATCAAATATAGAGGCGAAAGATACCGGAGCAATGTTGTATCAGACTACCTGTCTCCTTGTAGTTGGATCTCCAAGTTTTTGGAATGCTCCAAACTCCACTTGAGCATCCAAATCTGGGTCAATCCCAGCAAAAACATCTCTGAACAAGGTTCGAGCGCCATGCCAAATGTGTCCGAAAAAGAAGAGCAAAGCAAACGTAGCATGTCCAAAAGTGAACCAACCCCTTGGACTGCTCCGAAAAACACCATCGGATTTCAAAGTAGCACGATCTAATTCAAAAATTTCACCCAATTGGGCACGTCTAGCATATTTTTTCACAGTAGCAGGATCGCTATAGCTGACTCCATTGAGTTCGCCACCATAGAACTCAACAGTTACACCCACTTGTTCGACACTATACTTCGATTCTGCCCTTCTAAAAGGAACATCGGCTCTCACAATTCCGTCTCCGTCCACCAAAACTACTGGAAATGTTTCAAAAAAAGTAGGCATACGGCGTACAAAAAGTTCATGCCCTTCTTTATCTCTAAAGATAGGGTGTCCTAACCACCCAACAGCTATTCCATCCCCGTTGTCCATTGAGCCCGCTCTGAATAATCCACCTTTCGCCGGATTATTACCGATGTAATCATAAAAAGCTAATTTTTCGGGAATTTTAGACCAAGCTTCCGATAAACTCAGATTTTCGGCTAGACTGGCGCCAACTCTTCGATATATTTCTTGCTGGAAGTATCCCTGATCCCACTGATAACGAGTGGGACCAAATAATTCGATCGGGGTAGTTGCTGAACCATACCACATAGTTCCAGCAACAACGAAAGCTGCAAAAAAGACAGCAGCGATACTACTGGAAAGGACAGTTTCAATATTGCCCATACGTAATCCTTTGTATAGACGTTGGGGTGGGCGGACACTAAGATGGAATAGACCTGCTAATATACCCAATGTACCTGCTGCAATATGATGAGAGGCTATTCCTCCCGGAACAAAGGGATCAAAACCTTCTGCACCCCACGCTGGATTTACAGATTGTACTTTTCCGGTTAGGCCATAAGGATCGGATACCCATATTCCAGGACCATACAAGCCTGTTACATGAAATGCGCCAAACCCAAAGCAAGCCACCCCTGAGAGAAATAAATGAATTCCAAAAATCTTGGGCAAATCCAAAGAGGGTTTTCCCGTACGTTCATCACAGAATATTTCTAGGTCCCAATACACCCAATGCCAGATAGCTGCTAAGAAGCACAAGCCAGAAAACACAATATGTGCCCCGGCCACACCTTCGTAACTCCAAATACCCGGATTCGTTATAGTTCCTCCTGTAATACTCCAACCGCCCCATGAATTGTTTATTCCTAAACGAGTCATGAAGGGTATAACGAACATACCCTGTCTCCACATTGGATCAAGAACGGGGTCAGAAGGATCAAAAACTGCTAATTCGTATAGAGCCATCGAACCGGCCCAACCGGAAACTAGAGCTGTATGCATTATATGGACAGAAAGCAGCCGACCGGGATCATTCAATACGACGGTATGAACACGATACCAAGGCAAACCCATGGAAATACCCCTTTCTCAAAGAAAAAATAGATACTATGTAACTTTATCACATTGGAAATAACTATGCTATGGACCTCACCCTTTCATTGGATTATCTCGAAACAAGGGTTAATATTTATTCTGTTCCGTTAGTAATAATTGAACAATTCTGTTCGTGGGAACAAAGAGAAGCAGATCTATTCTATACCCAATAAGTACCAATACGCAATGGGGGGATTAATCCTATTTTTTGTGAGCGAATGTATAGATACTTGTTTCTCATTCGAACGATCCGTTCGTAAGAATTTTCCTTTATTCCGTCTTCCTCTATGAATCTTCCAATCTATCGATAAAATACGATAAACGACAATATTATGAAGACAATAAACCATTGTTTGTTACGTTTCCACATCAAAGTGAAATAGAATACTTAATTTTTCTTTCATTTAATGCCCATTGGTGTTCCAAAAGTACCTTTTCGGAGTCCTGGAGAGGAAGATGCAGTTTGGGTTGACGTATAGTGTGACTTGTCAGACATATTGGGTCATATGGGATTTCCCCGTTCTCTCCCCCGATCGAGATATCCTCTGTTTCGCCCAAGAAAGATTGATTGAACCGTCAATAATTCGAAGCGTGAAGTGCAATTAGATCAATTTATTTGGTTGGAGGATCAATATTCTCAATTAAAAGAATTTATGGTTGGCTTGGACCAATAAAATGAAGTATACAGGCTCCGTTCAGAAAATACCAAGGTAATCCATGTATGATTACCACCCTATCAGAAATGATTCCTTTATACCATATGAGTGATCTCAAATTGCCAATTAATGGAATAATATGATGAATACATCGAATATTTTGTGGAAGGCATGAAAATGAAACAAATTGAAAAAAAAAAAGAAGTCATAGCAAAAAGAAGTGGTACTGGGATCATTTGTCCTATATGTGCAAATCGAATTCGGGCAGATCTTTACCCGGAGTAGAGCATAAACCTAAAAGAGTGGAAGAGGCCCATTCGGGAACAAGAAAATTACATCGTGATTTAGATCTCGATGAAACAATACATCAATGAGGGGTTAGCTCGATAAGTTCAGTGAATTCTTTTTTGATTTTATAGGGAAGCAAGTCAAAACTCATGTTTCTTAAAAAATGGAAGAAAAAGCCCGCTACGAAAAAAGAAATAGGGCTGGAATCGACAATTTCTTTTTTTTTTATTTTCTCAATTTTGATTTTTTGAACCGTATGCACCCAAAGGTGCGTGTACGGTTCCTAAGGAATAGAATTTTGTCCTAATCAACCGACTTCATCGAGAAAGATTACTTTTTTTAGGCCAAGAAGTTGATAGCGAGATCTCGAATCAACTTGTTGGTCTCATGGTATATCTCAGTATAGAGGATGATACCAGGGATCTGTATTTGTTTATAAATTCTCCCGGCGGATGGGTAATCCCAGGAATAGCTATTTATGATACTATGCAATTTGTGCCACCAGATGTGCATACAATATGCATGGGATTAGCCGCTTCAATGGGATCTTTCATCCTGGTTGGAGGAGAAATTACCAAACGTCTAGCATTCCCTCACGCTTGGCGCCAATGAGTTTTTTTATTTGAGAGAAAAAAAGACTATGCCTTCGTCATATGGAATATGAATAAAATAATAATAATATTAAGTAATAATAGCATGGCATTTCAAGTTCGATATGAGCAAACTATTATTATTTTTTCATAATATGAGATTATGTATCGAGATAGTAGTATGAAAGAAAGGTTATTTCCGACTTGATCTTATGTATCGGGGTCCATTTCAGCGTCACAAACCTTTTTGCTTCCACATCAGAAGTCTCTTTCCAATATTTATGTTATGAAAGAGTGTGAAAATCAAAAAAAAAAAAAGATCATTTTTTACTTATTTTTATTTGATCGGATCAGAAAGAAACTTTGGGATTGCTGAATCACAGACGAGATAAATATATAAAGCAACGGAACCATCATAGTATTTTTTGATTACTCCGAAAGGAAGGATGGTAAATGGATCATTCAACGATCTGGGTCTGATAGATTCGACTTGTCTCTTTCTTCGATGAAAAAAGAGAAAAAAAAATTCCATTACAGAGCCGTATGCACAAAAGATGCCTGTACGGTTGTTCAATTCTATCTTTTTCTCCCTGCTTGTTATTCTTTATCCCTTCCCTTCGCCCAATCATGCGAGATAGAGGAATCGTTCATTATGTTATATCATCAGGGTTATGATCCATCAACCTGCTAGTTCTTTTTATGAGGCACCCACAGGAGAATTTATCCTGGAAGCGGAAGAACTACTGAAACTCCGCGAAACCCTCACAAGGGTTTATGTACAAAGAACGGGCAATCCTTTATGGGTTGTATCCGAAGACATGGAAAGGGATGTTTTTATGTCAGCAACAGAAGCCCAAGATTATGGCATTGTTGATCTTGTAGCGATCGAAAATACCGGGGATTTCGCATAAATCTTTGATTCCATTTCGAATCATAATTTGAATGAACCCTTATTTGATCTTTTATCTTCTTACCTGGGTAAAATATGAAATGGAAGTAATTCATAATCATCCGGTTAGGATCGATCTAAACCAGCCCATTCTGTATATGATTCAGCATGCCAACTATTAAACAACTTATTAGAAACACAAGACAGCCAATCAGAAATGTCACGAAATCCCCCGCTCTTCGAGGATGTCCTCAGCGTCGAGGAACATGTACTAGGGTGTATGTGCGACTCGTTCAGATCATGAGCTAGAACAAATGAGACGATTTTTACAGTATCAATGACTCGTACCAATGAATAGAATGGAAGAACTCCATTCACTATCGAAAAATAAAGATCTCTCGTATACCTCTATTTGTATGGAATTTATGGTTTCCATTGGTGCAAATCCAATCACCTCGATTTGAGATGAAAAGCAATTCCCATTGGTAGCAAATGGTTATCCATTAAGCGGGGGAATGATATTTAAGAAGCAGAAAGATTATGCTCCTACTCTTGCAAGAACGGACTAACAGGGTCAGCTACCTATTCAACCTTCATAATTAAATGCCGTCACTGTATGGATAGATCCCATTGAAAAAAGACCTATTACTCGATAATTCATCGGTAGAGCCAAAGAGCGTGAACTGTACAAGTTACCAATAACATTGATTAAATGAGGAAAGGGGCTCCGGTGTATAGAGAGGACCTCGCCGTTTAAGAAGTAACCATAGAAACGATGGAAGCCACTATTTGTCCATTTACGATTTATTTTATACCTAATATCGGTACAATTTCTTTTTTTTTTTGAGGTGAAATGCCTGGAAGAAATAAAAAAATCGTGGTTGGGAAGGTTATAGTAGCAAAAGCCATTGGAATTTGTATTTTAATTTTATACATCGGAAGAATCCGTTTTGTTATTAATAAACCAGGAGAGGGGAAAAGAATGACTGAAAGAAAAGAAATCAATTAGTTATTCATCCAAGTTTCTTTTGATTCAATGACCAGAGTTAGACGAAGATATATAGCTCGGAGACGTAGAACAAAAATTCGTTTATTTGCAGCAACCTTTCGAGGGGCTCATTCAAGACTTACTCGAACTACTACTCAACAGAAAATGAGAGCTTTGGTTTCCACTCATCGGGATAGAGGCAGGCGAAAGAGAAGTTTTCGTCGTTTGTGGATCACTCGGATAAATGCAGTAACTCGTGAGAATAGGGGATCCCATAGTTATAGTCGATTGATACTTGATCTGTACAAGAGGCAGTTGCTTCTTAATCGTAAAATACCTGCACAAATAGCCATATCAAATAGGAATTGTCTTGACACGATTTCCAATGCGATCATCAAATAAGGAGATTGGAAGGAATTCACTGGAATACTTTAAACGGAGTTCCCCGGAGAATGAACTCCGGGAGGGTATAGTAGAAATTCGTATGATAAGATAAGTAGTAGGAATGAACGAACACGTTTCAATAAAAAAAAAAAAAAGATTTATTCTTCCCCCATTCTTTTTTTATTATTACATTACGGCGCGACAATCTCTCGGCTTTTTCGAACAAAACTTCAATCTGAGTTCGAATTAGAGTTTTGATTCGATTGAGGAATAGGCTTATTTATTTCTGGTTCTAGGACCAGTAGTTCTAGGGATCGACCCGGTTCTCTCAAACTGTTTCTCATTATTAAGAAAAGGTAACGAAGATAAAATACGAGCTTGTTTTATAGCAATAGTAATTAATCGTTGTTGTTTCAAGGTTAATCTATTCACTCGTCTAGATAATATTTTTCCTTGTTCACTAATAAATTGATTAATTAAACTCATGTTTCTATAATCAATTCGATCCCCCGATCCAATTGGGGGCAAACGCCTATGAAAAGATCGCTTGGATTTATGAAAGGGCCGCTTGGATTTATCCATGGTTTATTTCTTATTTCTAAAATCCTATTTCTTCATTCATTTCGGATCCGACCAAAATAGGACTGGATTTGTATATATTATATATGTATATGTAATTTCTTCCTCTTCCTTGGAAGAGTGGCACACGCGTTCCATTCGATTTATTTCTTTATCTCCCCATGAATCGTATGTTTGTAACAATAAGGGCAGAATTTTTTCAAGTCCAATTGACTAGGTGTATTGTGTCGATTCTTTTGAGTAATATATCTGGAAATGCCCCGCGATTCTTTATTCAAACCATTTCGGACACAACTGGTACATTCCAAAATAACTACTACTCTGACATCTTTACCCTTAGCCATGAACCTCCTTTGGATTTTGAATTCACTCAATTCTTCTATTTTCGATTCGAACCGAAGCGAAGAAGAAAGGAATGAAAAATAAATAGACGAGAAGTTGCTAACTCGAAATCCAATTCAATTATGAAAGATTTCGTTGCAATCAATAGAGTAATCAAATTATTAAGTAATACAAATATTTCTAACTATCAATTATTCCCAATCCCAGTATTTCATTTAGTATCTTGTATGATCTTGAACAGCCTGCCCTCGACCCACATTTCCATTTCTGTTCTCCCTATATTAACCCGAACCCGAGTTTCGATGAGATTCAATCCACTTTTATTCTTTACTCTTTCTTTCCTATCCTAAAGAACTGAAAAAAAGGGGGGGGTTAGTCGCAGAGAATTTATTGTATCTCTAATCTTCTTGATCCCTTCCCATGTCAATAACTAGAATGAAAAAAAGGGGAATGTCAACGCATCTGGGAATAAACGATTGATCTCTATCAATAGACCCGCCAAAGACCCGAACCATAGAGTAGTTAGCACAGGTGCCGTGGAGAGATATGTTTTTATATCTCGCATTGAAAATCCTCCTTCTTTTTCTTTAACTTTATTGACTTTATTGTATATTGTAATACATATATGATCAGATGCATATGTAGTTAAAGATCATTTGTACGGGGAATCTCTAACCAAAATGGATATATACAACGATCCGGTAGATGAAATCTACCTGTCCCTAAAACAGAAAAAGATGAACCCTCCTTCCTGAGCACTACTGATAAATATTCATTCCTTTATACGTTTATACGTTAGGTATGTATATAATTCTTTATGAGAATGAAACCAAAAAACCAAAAAGAAGAAATGGCAAAAGAAATTCTATTTAGATAGAGGAAATTAGGATGTGGAAAACAAAACATGGATTCCCTACAATGGCACTGTACAACAAATGAAAGGGATGTAGCGCAGCTTGGTAGCGCGTTTGTTTTGGGTACAAAATGTCACGGGTTCAAATCCTGTCATCCCTACTTATCACTTCTCCTATGGACAGTAACGAGGGGTCAATTGAGATCGATTAAAATTGGACACAATCTACCATTTTATGATACTATACATACAAGATGTATTGGGGGTACAAAAAGAATCCTTTTCTTGACATCCGTATCTCCCATCATAATAAAGCGCTCTTAGTTCAGTTCGGTAGAACGTGGGTCTCCAAAACCCGATGTCGTAGGTTCAAATCCTACAGAGCGTGATTCTGTTCTTTTAATGTTGAATCACAATAAAATAACTTCACTAACTTGAACTGCAACCTGAATTTGACCTCCTGGAGATTAAGGAGGAGGTCAAT